GTTCCCCTAGAGTTTTGAACTTCTACCGGTCTGAGTTATATAGCTAGTGCGGTCGCCTAGCATGTTGATAAGTTTCGTTTACTGCATCCAATAAAAGAATCCGATGAGTGTGCGGATGGGAATTGGATTACCATTCACGCTGAATTTGAGTGGACTCCTACAAGGTGTAAGGCGTGTGAGGGTTTTGGGCATTCAATTTCCTCATGTAGTCAATTGAAACCTTCTCCAAGCAAGTAAACCCGGCCATCATTTACCAGCTGGGTCTCTAGTCTTTCTCATGTATTCACTTTCTGCGAAATAGATCAACTACAGGGGACTACAGAGCACAACAGGCCCCTGTATGTCGCAGGCACAAGTGATGGTGCAAAAGTTAACCGCATCCAGCTTGATTGACCCTGTGGGTTTTCAGTTAACCTGATGACGCTCAGGACACTCTGGAGCCAGGCTATAGACGTCCAGCACTTGGCCCCTGAAAAAAGAATAAAAAAAAAGGCTTAAATCAGCACAGTCAACAAGCTCTTGGATTAATTATCTCCCCCCGAATCTTATGAACTGGCTTGAGGATAATCCTTGTGGTTCTGGAGCTCATGTTGTCGGTAAGCGACGAGCGACTAAGAGCTCTTTCTCTCTCTCTTGTCGGTAAGCGTCGGATAGAGCAAGCTCGAATGCCTAATATCAAATAAGATCTCTCACTCTCAGGCAAGAGAAGAGTAAGCAAGCTACCTCATGTAGTAAGGCTTGGAATAGGGAGCTAGCATGAGTAGGGTTAGCTCCTCTTTTGCGAAATCCTTCAGTCCAATGAGGATAAAGAGTTAGGTAGAACGCTTCTCCTCTAGTTGTAGTATATGTATTGTGTCTAGGTATTGTAGTAAGACCCTCCTGTTTTCTTATATGAATTAGCAAAATACCTTTCCTACTCTTTCTTCAATTGCATCTATCTATCGGACTATCATCTTTTTGTATTATTAGTTGTCTTCCATCGTCCTCTATAGGTTTATAAGAATATGGAATGAATTAGCCCTAATTAGCTCTTTCTCATCGGGGCATGAAGTAGCCAATCTCTGCTTGTTGTTGATATTCCATATCTCCTGAGTCTGAGCCCTAGGATAGAGCAAGAGCTGCAACCTAGCTGACTTTGAACCCTTCCTATCTTAGTAGCTAGATGGTTTGGAAAGCAAGGACAGATAAGCAAGGAAAGAAAAGACTGGATGAGTCTTGTTGGTTCTTGGCAGTCGGAAACATGTCGCTACTTGACTGGAGGTTTAGAGCAAGATATGTTGAATTAGCACCCATTAGATGGAGCTAGCTTTTTGCCGGTAGCTAGGGGAATGTAGGAGATAATATATCCACTTCTTTTAGTATGTGGCCATCTCTTCCTCTCCCTGCCGGTCGAGCTAGCTATCGCTTCCTTACTGTATCTATTCTAGTTCTCTAAGGGTTATAGCAAGATAGGATATCTTAGAATAGGTTAGATCTCTCCTTCTCTTTCCTTAGTGGCATGGTTCTTTGTGGGCTCCCCCCAAGCAAGTGATTCAATGTCTTTGTAGCTAGCTTGCTTGCCTGTAGGGTTAGAAAAGCTAGGTAGCTTGCTTACTGAGTTAAGTAGCTAACTGAATCTGGCTGCTAGGCCTAGAGCTGAGTAGGAGCAAGAGAAAGATTATTGTTATGACTCCCCTTGACCCTCTTTAACTCACTTTCAGTTCCTAAAGTGGAGTGCAGCGATGTCCCTCCGGGAGGAGCGTAACGGCTTCCATGGCTTTCTTTTAATGTCTTCCCAGGCTTCCTACAGGTTAGAAGAGATAAGGCTAGATTAGAATGTATTATATCAGGCTGTTAGTGGCATGGTGGTTTGGACCAAGAGCCAAGGCTGCCGCTAAACTTGCCAGCGCATCGGCATAATGATTCTGTGACCGTGGAACATGCTCGACATTTACTTCGAGGAATTTACTTAGGAGCTTGCGTGCCTTGATGAAATAAGGCTCGAGAGACCTCTTTCTTAATAGTGCCTTTCAGTTGATTAACGATCAGTTGAGAATCAATCGCCATACACTGTAAGAGGATCAATCTTCATCTCCAAAGCTATACCCAATCCTATGATTAGGGCTTCCTATTCAGCAGCGTTGTTTGAAGCAGCTGAAGTCAGTGTGAACGAGTAAGGGATCATTGACCTTTCTGGGGTCATGAAGACAATCCCTGCCCCCGCTCCTGAGTGAACCATCGAAGTACATCTCCCATGGGAACTTAACTTTAGCATATAAAACTTCTTCATCAGGTAGATCATCTGACAAAGAAGTGTCATCTGAGGCTGGATGAGCTGCCAAGAAATCAGCCAACGCTTGCCCTTTGCCTTACAACATTAGGGAAACATCATGGACCATTTGGATAATCCATAACCTCTTGGTACTTATCCTTTAAGAAAGGCTCGAGAGTAAATACTTGAGCTGATCTGCTTTCGATATGAGCCGAACGGGATGTTCCAGGAGATAGTGTCTGAGCTTTTGTACTGCAAACACAAATGCCAGGTATATATTTTCTATGTTTGAGTAATTTCACTCTGCGCCCACCAGGGTACGACTTAGATGGTATAGAGCAACACTACCTTTCCTTCTCTATTTCACGTCCAGTCCACAGAGATGCATTTAACCGATGCGAAGAAGTCCTCTCTATCCCGTTCTGTAAGTCACGCCCTCCGGTTGGTACGATTATAGTGAGGAGGGCTAAATAGCGCCTTTGATTGAATCTATTATCAGTGCCCGTAGAACCAATGAAAGGCGCCAGTTGTTGCGCTCGTTCTGGTTCCTGCTCCAGAAAAGGTGGTTGGTTGTTTATTTCCCAGTTCTAGTATAAGTTGGTGGGCAAACCAAGGCCTGTGCCCTACGTGTCCGGTAACCTGAGGTCGGGCTAACTAATGAAAGTGCAACGCCCGGTTCAGCGATACATTCATGATATTTTCGAGGGGGTGAGCTCGACGGGAGTTGGAGACGCTATAGGAGTTCAAATAGTGTGATTCCGAGTAAAAGGGGTAAGAGAGAGAGGGCTGCAAAGGTCGATAATTCCTAAAATCTAGTGTTGCCAAAAGCCCCGGCGTGATAAAGCGAGAAGTTATGATTCTTTCTCCGATCTTCTAGTTCCCACCATATTGTCATTTATATGCCGAGGATCGATCCAAAGGTGCTTTTTTGAAAGCCGGTAAGGTAATCGGTTGGTGCCGGTGTCGGTGTTAGATGATCAATTAATTACGCACTGTTAGAGGGGATCGAAGGAGACGTTATATTATTAAATGCCCTACCCTTTGGCATAATAAATGGAGTAGTCTAATTACCGATACGAATACATTCGCTGAAGCAATAGTTCTACGACATTCATGATCATAATCGACTCCTGGACTGGCATTCAATTGAATCAACAACGGATGCATCCACTGAAGCCGTTGTGTTTCGGTTTCCGCAGTTAGTGCCGTGTTTGGCCTCGCCGTTTTCGAGTAAGAATCTGACGCCAGCTAGGTTCAGGATGAGTTAGAATCGTCACTTACTGTTTATGATTCCCATTCTTTTGGCCTCCTCTATTTGTATAAGAAATAGGTAGAGTTTCGTTTCTTCTTCCACCCGGTATTAGTGTCTTCAAACTGCCCGTCTCGTCTCGCCGAGAGGCTTGTTGTGGTCCTTATTGACCTTACTTCCGCTACCTGACCTTAAGCATGGAACCCTGGGTGAGCCTGTCCCCTAACAATCCTTATCTCTCTTCTTACTTATGCTAAGGTGCATTCACTGAAGCAGCCGAAACCCATGCACCTTAGCATAAACAGAGGCATAAAAGGAAGAAGTTTTATACATACGCAGAAGCTAGAACTAAGAAGGTGGCATATATATAACTCATCGTATTGAGATTAGTAACTCTTTCTTCAGAGGGAGGTTTGAACAACCAACCTGAGCCTTTTCCTCCTGTGTGGTGTTGGAGGTTGTTTCGGAGGTATACGACCAACCTATGGTGAGGGACGCGGTTCACCAATAATGTATGTGCCTGCCAGACTCGTCATATTATGATAGAGATTCTCGATCGATTTATTTGGCTTTAAGTGACAAGGCCCCCTTTCTCCAAAAAAAACAACAAGCAGCCTCTTAGGCAATCCCCTCCCCCGAGGTAGCTGCTTGCCGATGGCATTGAGATAGATCGGTGGTTGACTTACTGGTTGGTGACTCCCACTGCATCTGCCCCTTCTATCCCGTACTAACACCCTTCTCCCACAAAGGATCGATCGAAGGCCCAGGAAAGTGAGTGCCACGAATTCCGTTGCCAGTCAAGAGTTGTCTGCTCCGGGTAGGGCTACTTTCCAGCCGGGAAAGCATTGGGCGGAGGGTTCTTCGCATTGAGTGAGGGTAGCTTCAGAGACTCATTCATTTTCATTCAAAGACAGCCACTCAGGAAGCTGTTTGTTGTTCTGGGTTGACACTTGAACTATAGACAACATTGGTGCTCACCTGATCAATGAATTATCTTCCTTCAGCGGTAGAGTAGGCAGTACCAGTGGTTTTCTCAGATAGTCAAACAAGGGAGGGAATAAAGAGGTGATAACTGAGGATATGACTTGTCTAGTCGATCTCTATAAACTAAAAGGCATGGGCCCGCATCATATGCTGTAGACCATGGGGCACCCCTCACTAAAGCCCTCGGATTTGGCAAATGCAGCCATAGCCGCCTTACTGGCACCTCCGAGAAGTCTACCGCATGTTCATGCTTGCAATAGCAACCAAGTGTCAGCGTCTCATTCTGACATATATTCTAAATAAAATAATCGACTTAGGGTATGGGTTCCGAAGAGGGCTTCTCCTTTCGCAGTTTGGTGTTCTTCCGATCCGAGGAGCTCCGGGCTCTAAGCTAAGTACTCTCGCTTCGTACCAATATATATTCTCGTTACGAAAAGATATAAAAAGGGGGTTGGACCAACACATGTTGGGAAAGAAAGTGGCTTGTGTTCCCGCATGAAAGATGTTCAAAATGATAAGTATCCATCCACCACGTTCCGATATGCATTGGGAAGGATTTGATACAACGTATGGTATTGACTTCCGAGTTGTGCTTAGGCTTATTAATTGTATTCGACTGAGAAAGAAGTTTCCACTATAAAAACTGTCAAATGGGTATAACAGAGATCTAGTGAGAGAAGTGCTGATTCGATGCACAAGTAAGTGGATAAGTTATTATGAGCGAACGTAGCGCAAGCAAGGCTCCAATAATACGTAGCCAGCCATAGCTCGCGAGTACTTCCACTTCGCTACCAGAACGGAAAAGCAGGAACAACAGTAAGAGGGGACAGAGAGGGAGTGAAACTTGCTCGACCATAGGGAGAGGGAGGGAGTCCCTGTAGGAACACCAATATTGTTGTTATAGGTATAACTAGTGCAATAGGTACTCCAACTGTAAGAAGGTACTCCTACGAGGATAGCATACCACTAACTAAGAAAGACTTGCGGATGCAGAGCACGAACGTCTGTACTTTAAGACAAGAGTGTAATGAATGGTAAAGACTCCAACTTGATAATGGTGTCAAGGGACGGAATGAACTGTATCGTAAGAAAGAGGGACAGAGTCACCTTAGAGTAATGGTTCGATCACCAGGGACTGAACCTAATGATCTGTGGCCCTAGAGCCTGCTTGCCCACTAGTATAGGTCTAGTCTATAATCCCAGGGATAAACCTTTTTACACTCAAGTAATCCAACCGTGGAAAAAAGGATATGCTTGCTTGCTGTAACTGTAGGGGCTTACCTTTACTTTAAGGGAGGAGATGAGTTTACGAATCATAAAAGAGGGAAAAGCTTGGAGTCATACGAATCGGGCTCGGGATCGGGATAATAGGCCTAGGGCTAATAAAGTAACTCGACTAACTAAGTTAGTCTCGGGATTAATTTGTGTAATCCAATCCAGTAAGAAACGAAGTGGCTCGATCAAAGGTTTTGAGATTTCTCTTCTCTTGTTTGTCTCTTAGGTATACCTTTAGCGAAGCGTTCAACAATACCATCGCCATCGGCTGACTCCAATGAAACCGTTTCTACAGCAACTCAAAGGAGGAAACGAAGAAGAAAGATCTAATCCCAGGTAATGATTCTACTTCTACTATGGTGCTATTTGCCATTTGTTCTACAACTCATGGTACAAGTATTCCCTAAGTGATGAGTAAGGAGATGGAAGCGAAACTGCTCGAATGAAAGCTCTAGCGAGGAGGGAAGCGAAGCTGCTCGACGACAATGGATCGAAAGAGAGTAAACGAAGTTGGCGAATCAATAGCAATTAGGGTAAATGAAGTGACTCGACTAGTTAGTCTCGGGATTGAATCAACCAAGGGAGGAGATGAGCTAGCGAATCAGGAGCAGAAACCAAGTGAATTACTTTACTTGGATCTGTTTTTAGCTATATTTCAACCTTTTCTCCGATGGCTTTTGACGATTGGATTTCTCGAGTCTACTTTCCATGCTTTGACCATTTCATTTGGCAGAGAAGAAAAGAAGAGATGCGGCTTTTGACGGATGTTCTTAGGTTCAGCAACAGTTGAGGAGCCAACCTGCTCGACAATAATTCCATAAACACCTAGCGGAGACGGTGACAACCTAAATAGGAAGATTACAACTCCGAGACATTCCAATAGAAAAACAAATTCTAGTCATTTATGCGGCTATCAATGGATGATGGAAAAACCAGCTAGCTCGGATGCTCAGAAACATCGTAAGAGAAGTCGTCCTGACAAACGGTTATTTCAGACCTACGTGGAAAGCTTTCGACAGAAAAAGAAAGTGAGACTCGTGCTGCTAGAGGAATTGATCCGAAAGGTGTTACATCACTAAGGTGCGTATAGCTCCTGATCACTGGCACTTAGTACGAACAACTACCTTAGCACTACGTTCTGACTTTCCGATTGGAGTTTTAACACAAGTAGATCGCTACCCAGGGCAGATGCCGGGAAGCAAGGTGGTTAAAAGAGTTCTTGCTCCAATCTCTTCGGCGGATCCAACTAAGGAATGAACTGGCTTATTTGTAGTTTTTGGGGGGGGAATCCCCCTTTTATTTATACTATATGGTTTTTCCATAAATCATTGGTGTAGCACGTAGGTGGATGAACCCTTATAACATGAGATCCGAGGAAACGCAGTTAAATCGACTGAAAGGAGGAGATGAGCATGAACATGCGAATCATAAGTCAGGAGTGAGTCATACGAACTCAGGATCGGTAGAGAGGGAAGTTTCTAAAAAACCTAGGTCTGTTAGGGAAGAAAATGGGGGTTGCTTACTTTTGCCCTAGGCGAGAAACGGAAAGATCTCAAAAGCCGAGTTCGTCTAGGGCAGAAAACAGGGTTGCTTACTTTTGCCCTATGCTAGAGTCGACTTTTCAAAGTCATTCGAATGATTCCCCAAATCCTAATTCTTGAAAAAATGAGATCCATTATAAGGCCTAATCCGATATAGAAAAAGGCTCCCTTGATTTGCTTGATGTACCCAATGATATCGAGGGCATGAAACTCAATAAAAATCCCGGCTAGACGAAAAGTTTAGCGCGGATTTGTTGATGGGCAAGAAGCTTGAAAACTGCTATTCCTATAAAGCGAACTCGACTGCCAAGGAAACGAGAGGTATGGGAGTTAACTTGCTCGACCAATGCCAACGGGAGGAGATGAGCTAGCGAATCAGGATCACTAGCTGGCTCGACTGAAAGAAGGAAATGAGCTTGCGAATTTAGAATCGGGAGGAAGGGTTTCTTTTTCTTGTGGGCCCGCTAAGCTTTCGCCCGCATAACCATTCCGACGAGAAAGACTATTAAACAACGAGCTTCGCTGAGCCCTCCCCTCAGTAGGTACTGTATAACTATTACCCAGACCGAGATAGAAATGGACTCCTGGACGAAGGATCTCCTCTTCTGCTGATAGAGCCGGGATTACGTCCTCGCTCTAAGAAGTAGGCAAGTAAACTAGCTAGTGCCTCTTTTATCATAGGCATTTTGGTCAGCAGGCTACTATTTCAGATCAATTCCTGGAGTCATGCCAACAAAGCCAAACGGGTGCCACAACCCCTTCAGTAGTTGATCTTGCCATTGCTATTGATACATATTTAGGCGGAGCAAGCAGAGCAAGGGATGCCTCAAGACGGGTAAACCAATTCTATGGCCAAAGATCTGTATGGAAACCTTGTTTTGAGATTCCCCGTAAGAACCTGAGAAGTAAGAAACTAGCGGTTAGAGAGCCACGTTCCTCTCTCGGAGTTGAGTTACTCCATTCCTCTCTGTATTTGAGCGCATCTCCTCTTTTGAGGGCTTTCGTGAAAAGTTGTTTGTTGGTATGCCGGATAGAAAGGTTCCGGAAAACTGTAACGCCTATGTCTCAGGACAATGAGCTTTAAAAAGACATGTATTCTTAGCGGGGACAACCGCGTAGGCGGCCTTTCTTATAAGTACATCTTTACGTGCGTTTGAGATGTCCGAGCTGTATATTGATCCAACGGATTGGGACGCGAGTGAAGGGGCAAAAATAGCAGTATCAAAAATCATAAGAGAAGCAAGGTCCACTCTTTGTGAAATAAAGGAGAGCAGCCATCCCTTTATGTAAGGCAGTCAAGCCCTATCTAAGTAAAGCTACGGCTCCTTGGTGGGAATGAAAAGGTGGTACCCCTATCACAACAAGGCAAGTTCAGTTGACGGACCGCTTTTTCCCGGGGGAGGAATCGTTTTTGTAGTAAAAAAGCTTATGCACGTAGTTCGCTGGAAGCTAAGAGTCTTATAGCCCAAAAACAAACGGGAATAGCGGTTTTTGTAGTTCCTTAAGACCTTATTACTAATCTATTTATAGTCAAGCAAGCCTGGCTAACACACAAAAAAGCACCCGCCGGGCCTCTCTCTTTGTTTCGATGAAAGCCTCAACGCTCGCGTTCTACGGGGAACTCTTTTTACTATTTACCTTTAAAAGCCGGAAGCAAAGGGCGAAAACTCAAAAACGAGTCTAGTAAAGGGTGCTTGTGTTGTGGTTTTGAGTTCCTTGGCTTGTGTTCTAATAGTAACCACAGAAAGAAAGCGGGGAGCATTCTCTATCAAATAATGATGGAGGGGGTTCATGGTCCCTAGTTCCGTTTGCCGTTCCTTAGCACAAGCGCTAAGCGATAATAATACCTGCTTCCCATTCATTCTTTTATAAGGATGCTCTTCGGCTGGTCAGTAGAGTAGTTGGCACACGCTGGTCAATCCAGTACGTACGTCGCTTTCATTCCTAGCTGACCGGCACGGAAAGGCTGTTTAAGTTGCTGTTTACGCGCTTAACTCACTAGGAGAAGAAGTAAGGAAAGATTCCCTCCTTGTCTAAAAGACGAAAAGATGGATGAGCCACTCTCTCCATCCGACTAAGCTTAGCCTTTACCTGGGCACCTTGCCTTCTTTCCTTGCTTTGGTGCTAGCGTATATAAAGTAGTAGACCCCGGCTCCTTTTAGCTTTCTGTGGTATGGCTCTTATAACTCTTAGTAGCTGTTCTCTCCTTCCCTTCCTTATCCTTAAGGAATTGGATATAGAACCGTTAGGAGCATTCGTTAACAGAGATGGATTGGCTTCGGTTGACCTTCTTACTATGGGAATGCTTGAAAAAGCTCTTCTTCCAATAAGCTCGTGACCACTCTCAGAGGTAGCTGGGAACAAAAGGAATAAGTGCTCAAAGCTAAGATCAGCTGCTATTGGACTTCTTTCCTTGGCGAGAAGGGTTAGCAGGGAAAGCAGCCTTGTTGATTAAAGTAAAGGACCAGGGGTCTAGCGCTTTTGTTTTGTTTTGTGGGAATACCCGCCTTTTAATATGGATATCAATGACTAAAGTCTCTTCCCGGCTAAGCCCGAAAGAAAAAGAAAGAGAGTTAGATCCGAGAGTGAATTAGAGACATTATCTCACAGATGAAAGAAAAGAGGTCACTTGTTTAAGTCAAGCAATCGTAGAGACCGAGAAGAGTTTGCAGTGAAAATTATCCCTCTACAGGCCTCTTAAAGGCAGAACCAAAGAGAGTAGTGAGGGGAGAGGAGTTCAAACCCGACTCAAGGCCTAGTAGATCTATTCCTGCTACCTTACTTACTTCCTGGGGGGAGGTTGAGTTGAAGAAGCTGTGACAGAACAAGCTGTTACAGAATCAGCAGCTATTGAACCCCGGAAGAAGGACTACTGGTAGTGGTTCGTCTTATCTTATTAGTAGCGGTCAGTGGGAAGAAGACTCGCTCTGGCTTTCAAGCGTGAACCAGGTCTTGGATTCGGCATTGGTTGGGCATGGCATTAGATTAGGAAGGGGCCTAAGCTAAGCCCTGAAATTGGAATGCTTTACTCTTACTCTTTGGGTTTAGGAAGAGAAAAGCACTGTTTAGCTTAGTTAGCTTAGATCCTCTTTGAGATGAAATGCGGAAAAGTCCTAATCAAAGGCGAAAGGCGCCATCCAAGCAAAGTGGGAATACCCAGCAAGATCCGACCAACAATCGAGTTCATACCCGGCTCAAGGCTTTAAAGAAGAAAGCCCAGGCTCAAGGGCCCATCTCTGTCATATTGTCAAGCCAAAGAAGATCATAGAAGGCACCACCAACCAAGGCTTAGTGAGCGGGCAGTCAGTCTACTTACTTAAGTTAAGACCACTGGACAGTGACTCTTTTCCTTTCGCAGTCAGTTCAGTTTAGGCTGAGGCTTATGCCTGTGTGTGATTAGGTAAGCGCACTTTTTTATTAAAGGTCTAATAAAAGAAAGAAATGATAGATTTCCTTTGCCTGTGGTATAGGGCTGGGCTTGCAGCCGAGCTACTTTCTTTCAGAACCTACCTTCGATTCATTTGGCCTGTTTTACTAGTTATAAAAAGGATATGCCCTCAAAGTCCTCTACTCGAGGGAAGGCGGATGGATCCTTGATTTGTATCTACTGATGCCACGAAATTTTATTATTGGCCTTGCGATAGATGGTTCTCTCTCGACTTCCCAAAATACAAGTCTATAACCTTGAGGCAAAGATTCAAATGAATAGAGTAGGTGCTCGCGTTTCTAACCATTCTTATGATGGGCCTTCTCTTGCTCTGCCATCTCGAATCTTAGATGAATAGCCAACTCAATAATCAATAAAAAATATAGTAAAATTCACCAGTTTCGCTCTGGTAGATTAATGTATTTTTTCGATAAGAATGGATTGAAAGAGAATGCGATGAAGCTATTCTTCCACTTTCCTACTAATGAACCCACTAACGAGTCAAAGTAAAGGCTTGAAAGGGTAAAAGGTAAAAGGTATACTAAAAAAACTACGGAAAGAAGAGCCTTAAGAAAAGACGAATAACGTACAACTTGATTAAACATCGTAAGAGAAGTAGATTTTTGCTTCGATCCCCCGTTGGTACGAAGAGCTATTTCATATTATTAGACGGGGTATCCCCCTCCTCAAGTTATAGTGTAACGTTCTTCAGTTAATCAACTCATCCGATGCATGCCCCTTCCGTATTCAAATCCCAAGCCATCCTTCCTTTTAGTTTTACAAACATACTCCCATCTTACTAAGTGAGGTTTGCTGGCACGATCAGAGTTACCCCAAAGAAACCTCTTATTTATCTTGTCCAATTCATCACAAGTACTCATTGGTAATCTAACAGTCTGCATAGTGTAAAGAGGGAAACAGTAACAGCCTGGATCAAGGTGGCTCTCCCAGGGAGGCTGACAAGTTTACCCTTCCAAGCTGACAGCTTACTTTGAACTTTATCCACAATAGCACTATAGGTCTGCTTGTTGATTTCTCTTATGGATAAGAGGAACCCCCAAGTATTTACCTAGATCATGGGTAAGAGGAGAACCACAGATAGAGCTAATCTCCCCAGCCAAACCAGAGTCCACATTAGGGGAGCAGTAGATCATTGACTTCTCAAAGCGGCCAGAGGCAAGACAAAATTTATCCAAACAATCCTTCATGATCCTGGTACTAGCATTAGCAAATAGAAGCAAGTCATCAGCAAAGCAAAGATGGGAGACTGTGGAACCAGATTGAGATATGCTAACAGCCTTCCACCTGTTTCTTAGAACAGCATCACTAATCAGATGGGTCAGCTTTTCCAAACAAAGAACAAACAGATACGGAGAAAGGGGGTCCCCTTGTCTCACCCCTTTCTCCATTAACATTAACTTGAAATTGAACCGCAGAAACGCAGCTTATAATAAGCTTAATAGTGGCCTCAGGCAACATGATCTCCCTTAGCACCCCTTCAAGAAAATCCCATCTAACTCTATTATAGGCCTTGGAGAGGTCAATCTTCCAAGCCACAAAACCTTTCTTAGCCTTAGTCCGAATTTATTCAAGAGCTCCTGAGCCAAAGTTATGTTATCAGAAAAAAATCTACCAGGGATAAAGCTGACCTGGTTGGGGCTAACCAGGTGTTTCATTAGAGGTCTTAACCTGCCAACCAAGATTTTAGTGAGAACCTTATAAAAAGTATTACACAGGCTAATCGGTCTCAGCTGCATCATAGTCAAAGGGTTCTCAACTTTAGGAACCAAAGTTATTAGAGTTCTATTGAGGACAGCAGGCACTTCACAGGATCGGAAAATTCCCCTAACAAGGGAATACATATCAGCAGCACAGACATCCCTGATAAAAGCAAGCAGAGAAACCATCCGGACCAGGAGCTTTGTAAGGGCCAATAGCAAAGAGACTATCCTTAATTTCCTGGTCACTCACACTTCTACCCAGGTCAGCATACAACCTGGGATCTAAAGCTGGGAAAAGATTAGGCAAATCAGAATCCCGCATCACTCCTATCAAACAAATCTTTCAAATACTTCACAGCCACAGCTTTCAACTCCTCCTTATCAGTGATCCATTCACCCACCTCATTGCTCAACCCCACCAGTTTATTCCTTCTTCTTCTAACCAAACAAAGTAGTCATATGAAAGAATTTAGAATTCTTATCCCGCCAATTAACTCTAGATTTTTGCATCCACAATAACTCTTCTTGATCCATGATTTGGCAGAATTCATCTTGCAGATCCCTCTCAAGATTCACTAAAAAGGGGTTAGCTTTATTACAAAGAGCCCGCTGCACACCATTAAGTCTAGCCAACACTTTTTTCTTTCGTTGCTGCAAGTGCCCAAAGACCTGGGCATTCCAATCCCTGAGCTTACAAGCCAAGAGCTCTAATTTCTCTGAGAAGTTCAGATGATTATAATTCCAGCTGGCAGTCACAACTTGATTTAAATCATGGTGCTTAAGCCACATAGCCTCAAAACGGAAAGGCCAGGAAGTTTGGTTGCCTTTGTCGGCGAATCGAAAAAAGCCCTAATTTTGATGAGCACATTCCACGTTGTTCGGATGAGATAGACTACCAAATGCTATTACCTGGCAAGCTTCCTTATCTGGATGCGATTCCGGGGGGCGAAAGCATTCTTACTTGCTTATGCTTATGAGGGAACCGCTTTCGCTTTCGAATCTTTGGAATCGGTTAGCGCCTGTTGAAAAAGTCTTCGCCCTTTCCTGGAATTGAATTAACCAGCTTGGTTAAGTACTCATATCTATATTCATACTTTGGGTGTAGGATCTACTGACCGGAGGGGGTTTTGTCTAATTCTCTGATCCCGGCTACTATTGTGAAATACCGAATCCATCGTCAGATGGCACACCTCTATAGAGAAATCTTTCTTTCGCAACTTGAAGCTATCTTTCCTAAAGACTCAGAGCGGGCTTGGAGTCGAAATTAAGGTTCATAAAAAGAATACAGCTTACCCGCGCGGTACTACTGGGGTTCTCCCTTCGTCCACGAGCAACGGTAATTTGCTTGAGAGAGCTAAGCGAAGCGGGCGAACAAAGGGCCTTTTTCTTTCGTTTATCCCCTTTACTAAAAAAGTGTTTTCTCTGCAACATGGGAAGATGTTTGCCCGGCAGTTGTAGATCCGGTGGGTGCCTTAGCTAAGTAAATTCCAAGAAGAGATTGATACAAAACTAAAATAATAATAGGAGATGCCAATTTTCAAGATTTAATGGCTTTAGCCACCCCCGCTGGTCCAGCTGCCCTTGCAAATCCGTATGAAACAAGTAAGTCAACTCATTCAATGGACGCGTATCCCGCCCTAATGAAGACCAAAGCTTTTTTAGGTAGACAATAAGAAACTTTTTTGGTAAAGAGCCCTTTTGCGTTTCGCCGACAAAGGTAGTTTACTTGCTCGACCATAGGGAAAGGCATATTCTCTGCCAAAGCAGTTTTCTCGTTTCGCCGATAAACGAAGAAAGAACAAAAGAACAATGGTATTCATTTTGAAGTCTTTATAGGAAAGAGCGGATTCTCCTTGTATCCAGTACCTGGAAAGGAATTCTGTATGGCTCAGAGGTGCTTAAGGCTGGTCTGAGATGGAGACTTGGAGATGGTTGCAAGGTGAAATTCTGGACTTATATTTTGGTCTTAAGATTGCTTGGAAACTCAATATTCCTAGACTGATTGTGGAATCAGACTCTTCCCTAGTGGTAAATCTGATCCGAGGTCATTGGGAGGATACTCACCCTCTCCATGGTTTACTTTCTGAGTACAGGAGTCTGTTAAATGGGAATTGGGATTGCAGCCTTAATCATGTATACAGAGAATGTAATTGTGCAGCTGATAGGCTTGCCTATTTGGGTCATGGCTGGAATCTGGGCTTGCATGAGTTAGAGACCCCTCCTGAAGATGTTTTGATTAGTTTAGAAGAGGACAAGATGGGCCTGGCTAGGCCAAGAATGATTGTTAGCTAGTTTGTTTCTTTTTGTGATTCGCCGACATAGCAGTTAACGATTCGCCGACTCTTTTCTCGGTTCGCCGACAATGATAGGGGTTTTTCGATTCGCCGGCATTCCGCTATTCGCCGGTATAATGAAGACCCCAAATTCTTGTTTTTGATTCTCCAAAGTAAAATTAAATATGTAAGCGGATTGGTGTGGAACTAGATCCTCTGTTAGAGTTACAGTTGTTGTGTAGCCGGGTTCACCCCCAATGATACGAAGGGCTAGCTTTGCTACCCGAAAAGGCTACTTGCTTGCGGGACCCTTTCGTTTTCGAGTTTGCCCATACTTTTTGTTTGAACAGATATTATGTTAGTGTTCCGTCTTAGGTCGAAAAGAAAAAAGAATTGCGTAAATAACTCGTCAGAGTCACGATCTACTAAAAGGCAAGTAGCTTGATTGGTTCGAATCCAATTCGTGAGATGGTTTCTTTTCTTCTTTTTTTTCCGGTATGCCGCTCCGCGAACAAGGAGCTAATGAACATAAATCCAACCTAGTATCATGAATATCCTTCGCCCGTTATCTCCTCATCTTCCTATTTATAAGCCACAGCTCACTTCGACGTTTCCAATTTCCCATAGAATCTCCGGGGCTTTCCTAGTCACTATAGTTTTGTTTTTTTATCTTCTTTGTCTGAAAATAGGTTTGATTTGCTTCACCTATGAGAATTTCTACCAATTCCTCTTTTATTCATCAAAGCTCATCCCCATCTCCGTCGAGATTACTGCTTTAGCCCTGTCCTATCATCTGTATAATGGGGTTCGTCATTTATTGACGGATTTTTCGGGATTTATCTTTCTTAGAATTGGAAAAAGATTGAAATGACTGTTCAAAATTTCACCTATACCTTTGAGATTCAAATAATTTATATTTTCTTATGAAATGTTTAGTTTATTATTATAAGCGTTGATAGCTCTCTTCTTTAAGGCTTATTCCGTAGAAGCTAACATCAGGCTATTGGCGTTTTATCCGCATCTTCCCGACCAAGACCCGGAAGGGGTTCGCTTTGTTTGGGATGAACTCGCAAAGACTCGACCCGAGGACTTCCCTCGTAGAGTTGCGTCTTTTATAAGACTCGAGTTTCTCAGTGGAACTAAAAAAAAGAGTTTGAGCTCTTTTGGCTTACTTTTAGCCACGCGGGGCGGCTATCCACATGTGTCCCAAGGTGACGTCCATTTTTTGGTAATGGGTATACTCGAGAGATAAGTTTGGAATTCGACCTCTCCGCGGGTCATGGACTCCTTTTTTGTTTAGGATCCCCTTTCTACATTCAATCATTTATTGAGCCTGGTGTGGAATCACCATCATTACACATTCATTGTTGGTCTGGCTGCTGGTCTAGCGATCCCTCCTAGCCGCCGCCGAGAGTGTGCTGCCTGCCTGTTGAAGACCTTAACGTAAGTAACTCAGTGCTCCATACGGGGGAAATGAAAGCAGAATTCGTTCGGATCCTCCCACATGTTCAATCTTTTTTTAGCGGTTTCCCCAGAGATCTTTATCATTAATGCAACCTTCATTTTGCTCATTCATGGAGTTGTATTTAGTACCTCTAAGAAATATGATTATCCACCGTTAGTCAGTAATGTGGGTTGGCTTGGATTACTTAGTGTTGCGCGCCTAGGAGGGCAGCGCGCTTTGGGATGCGGAGGAGCTATTATCGCCCAGCCCCCTAACCTAATGCGGCACCGGGTTCGGACCGCAGGGAACCGTAGCATGGGGGGGGGCGTCTAATCCTTTTGCCGCCGCAAGGCTGGCTAATCGTACGCAGCAGGCTTGAAGACCCCTGGTTCTGGAAGGCACATGAGTCCGAACGCTATGTTGAATGTGCGATCGACACTACACTACGTAGGTACCTGTGCAGGTGAGGCGTCGGTCGGTCCTAGAAACGGCGGCAGCGGCGCGAGGAGTTAACGACCGGACGTGCTGCAACCTAGGGATCACCAGGCAGCTCTTTCGCTCTATAGGGATCGGGGGGGCATAGCACAATTCTTCTTGGAGGAGGGTTGGTTTGCCCGGGTGACTGATCCTGCCATAATGTACTCCTACCTATAGCACCGACAACCGAAGTCAAGCATATATACGGCGATCTTCATGCGTGAATAGCCGGGAGGAAAGAAAGGGCGGTAGATGATAATGATAAAGGGCGTCGCGTCCGGACGGGCGGGCGGAATGGATGCGCGAAAGGTGCCATGCCATGGAGTGAGGAATATCCCGAGTCTCATGTAAGACAACTAAATGCACCTTGAGGTGCTGCCGAGGAACTGGGGTCGAGCACAGGATAGGCAATAGAGCGAGCCTATTCGTTATGGGGAATTTTTGCTCCGGGCCGAATAGAGCTTACCTCCGGCACCTGGCTTTCTCCGGCGCATATTAGCTTAGCTGCGCTTAATAGGCCGGTTTGGCTTCCTCTCTGGCGGCTTCCTTACCTTACCCACGCTACACTCCCACTCCAAGCTACGCCTGCTGAGCAAGATGCATTGCGATTTCCTCTTCTGTGGACGCACCGGAATATGATCCGAGACGGGAAGAGAAAGACTTTTTTCTCCGGCGGGCTTTCTCTCGTAAAGCCAAAGATGCCCCAAAACAAGGTACAACTGTTGGGAAGGGGACATGATCAATAGAACCTGGCTGGATCCGGGCTGGGATAGTGGCGCCCATTCCTAACCAGTTTCGAAAAGGTTCGTTCATGCTGGAGGGAGCATCCCTACTTAGTAATCGGTCCGCTAGTTCACG